CGCAAAGCAATGAAAAAGGCTATAGAATTAACTGAACAAGCAGATACAAAAGGAATTCAAGTGCAAATTGCAGGACGTATCGACGGAAAAGAAATTGCGCGTGTTGAATGGATCAGAGAAGGTAGGGTTCCACTACAAACCATTCGAGCTAAAATTGATTATTGTTGCTATACAGTTCGAACAATCTATGGGGTATTAGGCATCAAAATTTGGATATTTATCGAGGGGGAATAATAAACCTTATTTCCCTTTTTATTCTATCCAGCAATGGAACAAAAGAAATTAGTTTCTTCTTTTCTGTTCAATAAAAAAAAATGAACAATTATAAATTATAATTCTATAGGGTTTAATAAAAATTAACTTAATCTTTTGATAAAATTGCTATGCTTAGTGTGTGACTCGTTGGTTTTTTGAGGGTTAGTATAAAAACCAGCCCCATAGTATAAACAAATAACTATAGAAGTAATAACCAACTCATCACTTCGTATTATCTGGATCCAAAGAACCAGTCAAGATATGATATATTGTTCATATTGTTGTAGCAACTGAAATCTTTTTTATTATTTATTAAAAAATCTGCTTCTAAATTGTTAATAATAAAAAAAAGAAAGGGTATGGATAAATGGAAGGATGAGAGGAAGAAAGAAAATATTGATGATATATAATTCCAATATGTAAGGTCTATGAGTCATCTCATAAAAAATCTGTGTAATAAAGCATCAATACGGATTCATCATTAAATGGATCTGCTCATCGAACAAAAAATAAAGAGCTTCGAGCCAATAAAGACTAAGAATATTGACTCAAGAACTAATAGCTCCATTGTAGAATTCAGACCTAACCATTAAATAAGAAGCGATGGGAACGACGGAACCTGTGAATTCAAAAGATTCTATGAAAATAAATTTGAATGATTCATTGATCGGGATGGCGGAACCGACCAGAGACCAATTTATCTATTCGGAAAAGTTATGAACGAATGATAGAACTGAAATAGAAATGGAAAGAGTAAATATTCGCCCGCGAAAACTTTATTTTCTTGGATTGCTAAATTTGGGTCAATCCAATACGATAAAGAGTAAAACAAAAAAAAGATTCCTTTTAACATTCTAATATCGATAAATAGAAGAAAAAATAGTTTAGTTATTAATATATATATTTAATTTCATTATTATTATTTATATATATATCTATACAAACAAAATAGACAAATCAAGATATACAAATTAATAAGATTTGATCTAGATTAAATGAAATCCATGATTCAGTTATTAAAATTAAATATAAATACATCTATGCATAATATTATATCTGAATAGAATTCAAATTGAACTCAAAATCTTTAATTTGAATTTATTTTATTCGCGAGGAGCTGGATGAGAAGAAACTCTCACGTCCGGTTCTGTAGTAGAGATGGAATTCAAAACAAACCATCAACTATAACCCCAAAAGAACCAGATTCCGTAAACAACATAGAGGAAGAATGAAGGGAATATCTTATCGAGGTAATACTATTTGTTTTGGTAAATACGCTCTTCAGGCACTTGAACCCGCTTGGATCACATCTAGACAAATAGAAGCAGGTCGACGAGCAATGACACGAAATGCACGTCGCGGTGGAAAAATATGGGTTCGTATATTTCCAGATAAACCGGTTACAGTAAGACCCGCAGAAACACGTATGGGTTCAGGTAAAGGCTCTCCCGAATATTGGGTAGCGGTTGTTAAACCAGGTCGAATCCTTTATGAAATGGGTGGAGTAACAGAAACTATAGCCAGAAGGGCTATTTCAATAGCAGCGTCCAAAATGCCTATACGAGCTCAATTTATCATTTTGGGATAAAAAAGAAATAGGCCTTACTTAAAAACTTAAAAATAGTGGGTGCAGGTTTCTTTTTTTGGACAAATAATATTTCTTTTTTTCTTCGACCTTTGTATTGTAAAAAACAGATAAAAAAATGATATGATTCAACCTCAAACCCATTTGAATGTAGCAGATAACAGCGGGGCTCGAGAATTGATGTGTATTCGAATCATAGGAGCTAGCAATCGTCGATATGCTCATATTGGTGACGTTATTGTTGCTGTGATCAAAGACGCAGTTCCAAACATGCCTCTAGAAAGATCAGAAGTGGTCAGAGCTGTAATTGTCCGTACTTGTAAAGAACTTAAACGTGACAACGGTATGATAATACGATATGATGACAATGCTGCAGTTGTGATTGATCAAGAAGGAAATCCAAAAGGAACTCGAGTTTTTGGTGCGATTGCCCGAGAATTGAGACAGTTCAATTTTACTAAAATAGTTTCATTAGCTCCCGAGGTATTATAAAATAAGACCACGATATGGTGATAGTAGGGTATTTAAAAGAAATAGATTAAGATTCATTTAGTAGATTTTCTCTCACGTATATACCTTTCAAAATTAATATTTATAAACAAACACGTAAAAAAAAAAAGAAAAACATGTTGATTATATCGAAATTTGGAGGCACCAATAATTTTAATTAATCATGAGTAGTGATACTATTGCTGACATAATAACTTCTATACGAAATGCCGATATGTATAGAAAAAGCGTGGTTCGAGTAGCATCTACTAATATCAGCCAAAGTATTGTGAAAATACTTTTACGAGAGGGTTTTCTCGAAAATGTGAGAAAACATCGAGAGAACAACAAATATTTTTTGGTTTTAACCCTACGACATAGAAGGAATAGGAAAAGGACTTATAGAAATCTTTTAAATTTAAAACGGATAAGTCGGCCGGGTCTACGAATCTATTCTAACTATCAAAGAATTCCTAGAATTTTAGGTGGGATGGGGGTTGTAATTCTTTCTACTTCTCGAGGTATAATGACAGACCGAGAGGCTCGACTAGAAAGAATAGGCGGAGAAATTTTGTGTTATATATGGTAATCTTTCTAATATCCGATATGAAACTTCTTTTTTGTGAAAAAGAAAAGAGAAGGGGTGGGTTCTCTAATAGGGTTCTTCCTCCACTAGTTGATACTTCAAGGGGGTTTTACCTGGAATGAAAGAACAAAAATGGATTCATGAAGGTTTAATTACTGAATCGCTTCCCAACGGTATGTTCCGGGTTCGTTTAGATAATGAAGATATGATTCTAGGTTATGTTTCAGGAAAGATCCGACGTAGTTTTATACGGATACTGCCAGGAGATAGAGTAAAAATTGAAGTAAGTCGTTATGATTCAACCAGAGGTCGTATAATTTATCGACTCCGCAACAAAGATTCGAAAGATTAGGTGTTTTTTAACTTCACCATTTCTTTCGTAGGAATACGATTTGAAATCGAAAATTTCAAGAAACTTATTTTCTTCCAAAAAGTGGATTCAAAATTAAAGTAAGGAGTGGCAAATATGAAAATAAGAGCTTCCGTTCGTAAAATTTGTGAAAAATGTCGACTAATCCGTCGTCGGGGACGAATTATAGTAATTTGTTCCAACCCAAGACATAAACAAAGACAAGGATAATCAAACTCGTTAAAGACCTGATATACAAATAGGGAATCTGTTTTGACATGAAATGGATATATCCATATATCTCTGACTCAAATTTATGAGATCATAAAATATGGCAAAAGCTATACCGAAAAGGGGTTCACGTGGACGTATTGGTTCACGTAAGAGTACACGTAAAATACCAAAGGGGGTTATTCATATTCAAGCAAGTTTCAATAATACCATTGTGACTGTTACAGATGTACGCGGGCGGGTGGTTTCTTGGTCCTCTGCCGGTACTTGTGGCTTCGGAGGTACAAGAAGAGGGACGCCGTTTGCTGCTCAAACCGCAGCGGCAAATGCTATTCGTGCAGTAGTAGATCAAGGTATGCAACGAGCAGAAGTCATGATTAAAGGTCCAGGTCTCGGAAGAGACGCAGCATTACGAGCTATTCGCAGAAGTGGTATACTATTAACTTTCGTACGGGATGTAACCCCTATGCCACATAATGGCTGTAGACCCCCGAAAAAAAGACGTGTGTAGAAATAAAAAAGGAAGATATTTGAATAGTAAGAGAAACAAGAGAAATAAATGATTCAATGATCTGATCAAATAATATTATTATGGTTCGAGAGAAAATAACAGTATCTACTCGGACACTACAGTGGAAGTGTGTTGAATCAGCAGCAGACAGTAAGCGTCTTTTTTATGGGCGCTTTATTCTGTCTCCGCTTATGAAAGGTCAAGCAGACACAATAGGCATTGCGATGCGAAGGGCTTTGCTTAGAGAAATCGAAGGAACATGTATCACACGCGCAAAATCTGAGAAAATATCACACGAATATTCTACGATAACGGGTATTCAAGAATCAGTACATGAAATTTTAATGAATTTGAAAGAAATCGTATTGAGAAGTAATCTCTATGGAACTTGTGAGGCGTCTATTTGTGTCAGAGGCCCTGGATATGTAACTGCTCAAGATATCATCTTACCACCTTATGTAGAAATCGTCGATAATACACAGCATATAGCTAGCTTGACAGAACCCATTGAGTTGGTTATTGGATTACAAATAGAGAAGAATCGCGGATATCCTATAAAAGCGCCAAATACCTTTCAAGATGGAAGTTATCCTATAGATCCTGTATTCATGCCTGTTCGAAATGCGAATCATAGTATTCATTCTTATGAAAATGGTAACAAAGAAATACTATTTCTCGAAATATGGACAAATGGAAGTTTAACTCCTAAAGAAGCACTTCACGAAGCCTCCCGGAATTTGATTGATTTATTGATTCCCTTTTTACATACCAAAGAAGAAAATCTAAATTTAGAGGACAATCAACACATGTTTCCTTTACCCCCTTTTACCTTTTATGATAAATTGGCTAAACTAACAAAAAATAAAAAAAAAATGGCGTTGAAATCGATTTTTATTGACCAATCAGAATTGCCTCCCAGGATCTATAATTGTCTCAAAAGGTCCAATATATATACATTGTTGGACCTTTTGAATAACAGCCAAGAAGATCTTAT